AGAAAGAAATAGGAAGAAGTGTTATCGAACGATTTCCTGCAATTCTTCCCAGTATGGAATGAGTAAAGAATCAAGCTACAAGTCTCGATCTATACGAAACGCACTGGTTTTTTTCTTTCTTTCGGTTTCATTGATAACAGAAAAGACTGACTCTAAAGGGGCGTAGCTGTTCTTCTTTCAAGCTCAAAATAGGCCGTGTAGTGCTATATCTCGTTCGTGATCCCCCCCGGGAATCACATCACTTTTGACATAGCACCCCAAGAGAACCTTTTAAAGAACTATTAGTACCCTTTACTTAAGAGATTACTTTCTTAGTAGTTGCTAAAGGCTTCTTTCTTCTATATCAGGAATATAGGTCAAAAGTGATCTTCAACTTGACTTTATCTTCAACAATAAGTTCTAATTATTTAGATAAATAAAAGCAAATGAAAAGAAAGATATAAAGCAACGGAGCCGTCATAGTCTCTTTTAACTCCTCCGCAAGGAAGGAACGAGTCGCTTCCCCCTTTCCTTCACCACCAGCTGGAGCACAGTCTTCGCCGGTCTCAAGGTTATCAACAAGACAAGCCCAATAACGTGGCTACGAGCTCTTTCCTTACTCAGACCCCAAGCGGGCAGGGTGACAAGACTTTGATGCAGGGTTCGGCATGGTCTTTGAGTACAAGCCTGGGAGGACCAATTTGCCGACGCACTAAGTCGAAGGGCCGAGTTGGCATCCAACAAGTTCGAATTAGAATAGATAGCATCCATGAGGGGCCGTCCCCGAACGCATAAGATAGAAAAAGGACCCCGTAGCCCAGACCCTGCTGAAAAACGTGAGCAACTTCAGTTAGAAGTTCCGCTCGAGTGGAATGGTTGTTGGTACTCTCTTTCATATCCTCCTCCTGTTGGTGACTGACCTCTTCCTTTCTATTTAGAAAGTGAAAGTCCTTGCCGGTGTGACAGTATGAGTAGACGGTGCTCTTCTCTTTCCGGGTTCATAATCGGTGCTATTGAATCTGCAGTTAAGGGAATATCGCCAGTTCTTTGAAAAAGAGTTCCGCTCAGGAATCCCTTTGAGGGAGGTTTAGCCTAGCCTTCAGGTCCTATAAAAAAATGGAGCTTACCGAGCTGAGGGTTTATGGAATTGAGAAATAGATGTCCTACCAAGGCTGTATGGAATAGAATGAAGGGTTAGGGTTCTTGCGGGAAGAAGGACAAACCGGGCCCCTAGTGGTCCTTATCTTATCACGCCACACATGGAGACATCTCAAATAGGTAAATTGGTTTGGGAAGACGGGGGAAAAACATCCATCGTTTAGGTTTCTGAGTAGCTAAAGTTAAGATAGAATAGGTCATCACATCCTGGGGTTGAAGAATGAGCAGCTTTAAAAAGGAAATGGCAAGCAGGAAGGAGAGTAGTAACGTCGTATTATCCATCCGAAGCAGTAGCAGGCCAGGCACTGGTCTTTCTATCTTCTGGCTGTTCCCAGAAGGAATTTCCGAGCTTTTGAAATAATAGCTGTGGCACTCTCTTTCTTCCATAGAGAAGGAACTTATCCTTATACTTTTGGAGCTTTGGCTTTGGTTTGGACCTGTACTAGTCCTTCTAGTGAGAGCACCAGGTTGGAAGATGCTGGTTCGAGAGGACCTGGAAAAAAGCTAGTAAGAAGGAGGCTAGTTTGCTAGGTTGTAGATCTTCTCCCTTATTCTTTATAGAGGAATCCCCTAAATTCAAATAAGATCTTTCTCCGCGCCGTCAAAAGCCTAATTGAGACAAATCAGCTCTTACTGTTCTCCGGTCTTTGCTCTTGAAGATCCGCTCTTGAGAACCTCTATCTCTTTCTTCAAAGCCTCATTCGAAGCCTGTCAGTCTTACATACAGTATATTACCCGCAAGTTCATCTTCTTTGATAGGATATTAGATTAGTCAGCAATCCAAGTTCCAGCTGGTTCTCAAACTTCAGAGGTGGCCTTACTTCCTTTTTAAAGCAAACATGTGGACATAAAAAAGAATTTCATTGATAGAATAGAGGAAGATTAATGTGCAGCTGATTCTATACCAGCCGATTCAATTGTTCAGCTACTTCGAAAAAACGGACTATTATGGCTATGTAAGGGGACCGGCTTCCCCTTTTTCAATCACCTCCTACCTTAAGGTAGGCCCACTGCTGAATACCCTCAATCGAAAGGTCAAGGAGATTATATAACCCCATAGTATGAAGAGCTGCTCGGGGGATCGCACCCCTTGGCCTAGGGTATACATTCAGATCTGGAGGCATACCTAATTAACGATAAGAGCAGAGATCTCCTCTCTCCTTCGGACCCTCTACCTCTACTTCCCTTCCGCTCATAAACAGCCTTCCAGCAAGGAGAAAGAGATAAAGAAGCAAATTCGCAAATTCCCACAAATGGTTTGAATAAGCATTCCTTAGAGAGGGAATGTCGGATGAGACACTATTTGGCCTTCTTTCAGGAGTTGTAGATAGTATCACCTTTAGCTGGTAGCTAGCAAAGAAGTTATCCCCTATCAACGTATATAGTTGAGGGCAAACCGAGGGTTTACCCGCAGCTTCTGTCCACGAATCCTCTTTCGCTTGGTTACGGGACTAGAGCGAATCGTCTCTTGTGCTACGGTCGTCTATATGTGTCAAAGAGCGGATTCTCTTGCAGCGGATACGGGGCATGCCCCTGAGCCTATTGATTCAATTCCTAGCAAGTCCTGTCTCTCTCCTTCACTTAAAACACAGCCTATGATGATTCCCTTTCTCTCAGGGCATTCTCTTCCTTCCGAAAAGCGAGTGTGAAATGCCTTATGTAATTTCTTTGGGGCTATACACTAAACACTAAGCAACTCACGCCAAAAAAGGTCTCGATCAAGGCACCGGCCTTCTGCCTTCTCGTGCCACAGCTCTAATCCGAATGGATTGTTCTTCCACTATTCACGCAATTTCCAGTTCGAGCAAGAGCGGTTTTTAGAGAAAATAAAGAAAGACGAAAACAGATCTGTCGTTAAGTCCGGCTTGCAGAACCGTCTTTCGGATAACTATTAGTCTTAGTCGGTTAGCCCCTTTTTTCAGTTGCTGTAGTTGGTAGTAGCGAGAAAGACTCCTATATTTATTAAAGATAAAGAAAGACTTAATGAAGTGAGCTTGGTACCGCGGAAAGCCGGGTGGAGGAGAGAAGGGACTCTCCCAAGAGAGGCCCCAGCGGAACTTCTTTCCTTATCCCCTATCACATAAAGAAAATGCAAAAAGTCAGCAAGCAGCAATAAGGCAAGACCTATAGGGAAAGACCACCATGGATAAAGCAACAACACTAGCGAGTGACTCACCAACTCGGAAGTCAGAAACAGGAAAGCCAGGAAGCTGCTAATTCAAACGTTTCAAGCCCTAGCAAATGACAGAAGAATATCTTGATATATAAACCAAAAGTCATGCCACCTTATACGTCGTGAAACTCACCGAAATTCATTCTATAGGGCCAGTCGAGTAGTTCTCTTCTCCCATATCTGCCAGTCAAGTTGACTCTGCCCCTGACGCACCGCTTGCTGCCTCCGCTCGCGCAGCCTACGCTTACACCCTTTGCTCCTGCTTTCTTGACCCCTTTACTATAAAGCAGGAATACCTAATCCGCTCCTTTTTTCTTCCTAAAAGAAAAAGCCAATGTTCTCTTTCGTATAAATTTTTTTCGACTTTTTCACTGTGACTCTTTTTCGTATAGAAAGATATATATATAAGAAACCCTCCTCTATCTATAGATAGAGAGAGTGAAAAATCCTCTCTTTTGACTTTTGAAGTGGCGCGAGGCCCGGAAAAAAAGATAGAAGAAACTCCGCTGAAAGTAGGGATTAGGGGTAGCTCCCTTGTCGACCAAGGAAAGCGGGTCAGTTGATTGGCAAGCCGACTGATACGGCCCCTTCTTCTGCTGCGGTTGAATCGGATAAAGCTGGTTAGATAGAGTAAGTGGAGATGAACATCTTAAGTTATTTATTCTTAATATGCGCTCTTCTGTACTTCACTTCTGGTAAGTCTCATCGGTCTTCTGGAAATATCAGGCATATAATCGAGTCTTTGACCGGCTTTGGTCGAGCAACCGCTACATTTCTCGAACGGCCACAGCCGCCTTCACTCCTCTCTTTCCTTATAGTCAAGAGAGTGGCTCCGCTCCTCTCCCTCTTTTCAAGGAAGTGAGTCTCAGACCGTATGTAGTTCTCGGCCCTTTTTATACAGTTCCTGGCAGGTTCTTTTGTGGCTCTTCACTCCAGCCCTGAAGTATTCTGTGAGCCCAATCTGTTTAACGTGGACCCTCCGTTATGAGACTTAAGTAAGGAAAGAAAGCGGTGAAAAGTATACATCCACTAAGTACCCTCATACTAGAGCACATAGTTGATTAAATCGAGAAAATGGAAGAGATCTTCTACAAGCCAACTAGAACCCCCCCTTAAAAGAACATCGTAATAGGTATCTTGGAGGTGTCCTGGAATTAGAAAAGCCTCGTCTCCCATAACAGCCTGAACAAGATCTGCTATGTTCCACTCCGGAGGTAATTCCCTACCTCTGAGTCGAAGCAACTCCGCGCTATTTTGGGAGATGTCCCGAAATAACAGAGTTAACTCAGGTGGAGCGCTTTGCGCGTCCGACCTAGTTGAAGAAAGAGTAGCAGAGCTACTAATGGAAGGGAACGAAGAAGTGGAACTTTGCATAAAGTGAAGATCGCTGGGGGAGAGTCGAAATGAATTGTTTCTCATAACAGAAATAGTCAGATTGTATTTTCTTTGTCTGCTCCTCCCCAAAAAAAGAAGAGAGACTTGTTGGAAATCGCCGGTTGGGTTTATCCAACCAAGAAAGGCATGGGACTTTTGGGCATTGCTTGGGCTAAGTCAAACTTGGGACGAGTGTTGTATGGCTACCTAGTGATTTAGAAGTACCCTCACTGCACTGACCATAGTAAACCCTTCTCGTTGTACCGAAATAGAGATCTGATTTAAACGACCAGGTACAGCATATGAGTTCGATCCA